ATAATAAATTATTTATTTTATAGTAATTAATATTAAATATTTAAGAAATTAAGATTTAGTAATATTAAAATTAATAACAAATTTTGTGCCAGCAGTTGCGGTTACACAAAGATTAAATTAAATTTTATTAGTAATTAATAAATAATTTAATAATAATAAGATAATAAAAATTTTAAATTATTAGGTGAAATTTTAATTTAATAAAATATTATATAATTAATTATGATTTAATAAATTTTATAAAAAACTAGGATTAGATACCCTATTATTAAAATTTAAAATTAAATTACTAAAATAGTAAATAATTATTTATTGAAACTTAAATAATTTGGCGGTATTTTAGTTCATTTAGAGGAATCTGTTTAATAATTGATAATCCACGAATAAATTTACTTAATTTAAAATTTTGTATATCGTTGTTAAAAAAATATTTTTTAATAAAAATAATATTTTGAAATTTTTATAATAAATTAAATCAGATCAAGATGCAGATTATAATTAAGAATATAATGGATTACAATAAATTTATTTAAATAAATATTAATTTGTAATAATTAATTGAAAGTGGATTTAAATGTAATTTTATTTAATTTAATAAAATGATTATTAATTGAAATATGTACATATTGCCCGTCGCTTTCATATATTAATAAGTTGAAATAAGTCGTAACAAAGTAGAGGTACTGGAAAGTGTTTCTAGAAAGAACAAATTAGAGCTTGATTTAAAGTATTTCATTTACATTGAAAAGATATTATAATATAATTAATTTGAGGGGGAAAAATTAATAAATTAATTTTAATAAAAAAATTTTTAAATAATATTTAATGGGGGTTAAAGTATTTAGAAAGAAAAAATTATTTAATTTATAGTAAATTAGTATTGTAAAAGAAATTTGAAATAAATTATAAAAAAAATTAATTGTAAGTAATTTTAATTTAATGTATCTTGTGTATCAGAGTTTATTAAAAAAAATTTTTTTATAAAAAATTCTCGAATTTAAAAGAGATAATTAATTAAAAAAGTTATTGTTGCATAAATATTTTAAATAATTAATTGGAAATGAAATGTTAATCGTTTTTAAATATATCTAGTTTTTTTAGAAAAAAATTTAATTTTAAATTTATTTTAAAAATATTTAATTAATTAAATATTTTTAAAATAAATTTTATATTTTAAGGGATAAGCTTTAAATTAAATTAATATAATAAATTTAAATAAAATATTATTGAAAATTTTATAATTTATATTGTTAATAAAATTTAATTTATTAAAAATAATTTCATTAAAAATAAAATTTAAAAAAAATTTATAAATTTATAAAAAAAAAATTAAAATTAAAAAAAATTTAATATAATGATAAAATTAGTATAAAATATTATTAATTAAAAAAAAATAAATTATTAAATTAATTAAAAGGAATTCGGCAAAAGTACATATTCACTTGTTTATCAAAAACATGTCTTTTTGAAAATAATATAAAGTCTAATCTGCCCACTGATTTATAATTGAAGGGCTGCAGTATATTGACTGTACAAAGGTAGCATAATCATTAGTCATTTAATTGATGACTTGTATGAAAGATTGGATGAAATATGATCTGTCTCTTAATTAAATTATAGAATTTAATTTTTTATTTAAAAAGATAAAATAAATTAAAAAGACGAGAAGACCCTATAGAGTTTTATAATTAATTTAATTAAAATTATTTATAAATTAAAATAAATTAAAATTAATTTAATTATTTTGTTGGGGTGACAGAAAAATTAAATGAACTTTTTTTATAAAAATACAATTATAATTGAGTATATGATCCAATTTTATTGATTATAAGAAAAAATTACCTTAGGGATAACAGCGTAATTTTTTTTTTTAGTTCAAATAAAAAAAAGAGTTTGCGACCTCGATGTTGGATTAAGATAAAATTTAAATGCAGAAGTTTAAAGTTTTTGATCTGTTCGATCATTAAAATCTTACATGATCTGAGTTCAGACCGGTGTGAGCCAGGTTGGTTTCTATCTTTTAAAAACTTAAATATTTTAGTACGAAAGGATTAAATATTTAAATTAAATTTAATATTTTGAATATTATTAAAAATAAAATAAATAAAAAATAATATATATATATATATATATATATATACTATTTTGGCAGAAAAATGTAATGATTTTAGAATTCATAAATATATAATTTAAATTATATAGATAGTATATGTTTATATATGATATTTATATAATTATTATTGGATTATTAATTTTAATTATTGGAGTTTTAGTAGGAGTTGCTTTTTTAACTTTATTAGAGCGTAAAGTCTTAGGTTATATTCAGATTCGTAAAGGCCCTAATAAAGTTGGATTTATAGGAATTTTGCAACCTTTTTCAGATGCTATTAAATTATTTACTAAGGAACAAACTTATCCTAATTTTTCTAATTATTTATCTTATTATTTTTCTCCTGTAATTAGATTTATTTTATCTTTAATAATTTGAATATTAATTCCTTATTATTTTAATATGATTAGATTTAATTTAGGTATTTTATATTTTTTGTGTTGTACAAGTTTAGGGGTTTATACAGTTATAGTAGCAGGTTGATCTTCAAATTCAAATTATGCTTTATTGGGGGGTTTACGATCAGTTGCTCAAACTATTTCTTATGAAGTAAGACTATCTTTAATTTTAATATCTAGAATTATTATAATTATAGATTTTAATTTAATTACTTTTTTAAAATATCAGAATATTATTTGATTTTTATTTTTAATATTTCCTTTAAGATTATGTTGAATAAGTTCAAGATTAGCTGAAACTAATCGAACTCCTTTTGATTTTGCAGAAGGTGAAAGAGAATTAGTTTCTGGATTTAATGTGGAGTATAGAAGTGGTGGATTTGCTTTAATTTTTTTAGCAGAATATTCAAGAATTTTATTTATGAGATTATTATTTGTTTTAATTTATATAGGGGGATTTAATTTGGATATTTTTTTTTATTTAAAATTGACTTTTATTTCTTTCTTATTTATTTGAGTTCGAGGTACACTTCCTCGTTATCGTTATGATAAATTAATGTATTTAGCTTGAAAAAGATATTTGCCTATTTCTTTAAATTTTTTATTATTTTTTATAGGATTTAAAATTTTTTTAATATAAATTAATTTATTTTTAGTATAAAATTAATAGAATAAATAATTCTTTCTTAAGTTTTCAAAACAAATGCTTATAACAAGCTCATTAATTATTAATTAAAAATAATGTTATCTCAATATTTATTTAAAATAGGATTTAAAATGAAATAAGAAAAATATAAAATAGTTAATAATTGACCTGTAATAATATAAGGATCTTCTACAGGACGTGCTCCAATTCATGTTAATAAAATAACAATTGTAACTATAGATCAAAACAAGATTTGATTAATAGGGTAAAATTGAATTCCTTGAATTTTTTTATTAAAAGTAAATGGTAAAATAATTAAGATAAGAATTGATATTACTAATGCAATAACTCCTCCTAATTTATTAGGAATAGATCGAAGAATAGCATATGCAAATAAAAAATATCATTCTGGTTGAATATGAACGGGAGTTACTAAAGGATTAGCGGGAATAAAATTATCAGGATCCCCTAATAAATATGGATTAGTTAAAGTTAAAATAGTTAAAAAAAATAATAAAATAATAAATCCAATTAAATCTTTAAAAGTGTAAAATGGATGGAATGGAATTTTATCTAAATTTCTATTTAATCCTAAAGGATTATTAGATCCTGTTTGATGAAGAAATAATAAATGAATTATAGTTATTATAGCAATAATAAAAGGAAGTAAAAAATGAAAAGTATAAAATCGAGTTAAAGTAGCATTATCTACTGCAAATCCTCCTCAAATTCAATTTACTAATATACCCCCTAAATAAGGAATAGCTGATAATAAGTTAGTAATAACAGTAGCTCCTCAGAAAGATATTTGACCTCAAGGTAAAACATAACCTATGAAGGCTGTTGCTATTAATAAAAATAAAATAATTACCCCTACTATTCAAGTATATTTTAAATTAAAAGATTCATAGTAAATTCCTCGACCAATATGAAGATAAATACAAATAAAAAAAAAAGAAGCTCCATTAGCATGTAGGGTACGAATTAATCATCCGTAATTTACATTTCGACAAATATAGTTTACTCTATAAAAAGCAATTTCAATATTAGCTGTATAATATATTGTTAAAAATAATCCTGTTAAGATTTGAATAATTAGGCATAATCCTAATAAAGATCCAAAATTTCATCATGATGAAATATTTGATGGTAAAGGTATATCTACAAAAGATCCATTAATAATTTTTAAAATAGGATGGGTTTTTCGAATATTAATAAATTTATTATTTATCATTTTAGTTTAATAAATTAATATTAAAATGAAGATGATCGTAAAGGACCATAAAAAATATTTGTAATTTTTACAACTGCGATTAATGTAATAAATAAATAAATAATCATTATTATTATTATTATATATGTTTGATTATTATATAATTTTCTTAGATTGATTTTATTTTCATTATTAAAAAAAAAAATTAAATTTAAATAGTTATCTATTTCTGAATTAAAAGAAAGATTTATTCATATTATGTTATTAAAATATATAAATAAAATTAATATAAATAATATAATAATTATAAAAAAAATTAATTTAAAATTAAAAGATATTTTAAATAATTCATTAGAAGCAATACTAGACACATAAATAAAAAGAACTAATAATCCCCCTAAAAAAGTTAAAAATAAAATATAAGAAAATCAATATGTTTTAATTATTATACCTGATAATAAACATGTTAATAATGTTTGGATTAAAATTATTAATCCTATAGATATTGGATTATTTATAAATAATATAATAATTGAAAATATAATTAATATTAATGAAAAAGTTATTTTTATAATTTCAAATCAAAGAATAGTTTAATAAAAATAATAATTTTGGAGATTATTGATAAAGATATTCTTTTTCTTTGAAGTTTTTAAAGTAAATTACTTAACTTTGATTTACAAGACCAATATTTTTGTTAAACTATAAAAACAAATGATAATTTTAAATATATGAGTTGTTGTAATAATTATATTTATTGTTGGAAATTTAATTTTTATTTCTAAACATAAACATTTATTAATTGTTTTATTAAGATTAGAATTTATTGTTTTAACAATTTTTTTTTTTTTTTTAATTTATTTAAGAATAATTAATTATGATATGTATATATTAATGGTATTTTTAGTATTTTCAGTTTGTGAGGGGGCTTTAGGGCTATCAATTTTAGTTTCAATAATTCGAACTCATGGAAATGATTATTTTCAGAGATTTAATTTATTATAAGAAAAAAAAATGATAAAATTTTTATTAATAATAATTTTTATAATTCCTTTATGTTTTATAAAAAATATATTTTGAATGGTTCAAATAATATTATTTTTTATAATATTTTTATTTATAAATTTAAGATTAAGTTTAAATTTATATTGTAATTTAAGATATATATTAAGATGTGATATCTTATCTTATGGACTTATTATATTAAGAATTTGAATTTCTATTTTAATAATTATGTCTAGAGAAAATTTATTTAAAACTAATTATTATGTAAATTTTTTTTTATTTAATGTTATTTTTTTATTAATTATGTTATATTTAACATTTAGAGTAATAAATATATTTATATTTTATTTATTTTTTGAGGGAAGATTAATTCCTACTTTATTATTAATTATTGGTTGAGGTTATCAACCTGAGCGTATTCAAGCAGGAATATATTTATTATTTTATACATTATTTGTTTCATTACCTTTATTAATAGGAATTTTTTATATATTTAATGAAATACAAAGAATATTAATTTATTTTTTAAAATTTTTTAATATAAATTTATATTTATTATATTTTTCTATAATTATAGCTTTTTTAGTAAAAATACCTATATATTTTGTTCATTTATGATTACCTAAAGCTCATGTAGAAGCTCCAGTATCTGGTTCTATAATTTTAGCAGGAATTATATTAAAATTAGGAGGGTATGGTTTAATACGTTTAATAGTATTTTTACAACAAATTAATTTAAAAATAAATTATATTTGAATTGTAATTAGATTAGTTGGGGGATTTTATATTAGATTAAAATGTTTTTGTCAAGTTGATATTAAATCTTTAATTGCTTATTCATCAGTAGCTCATATAAGAATTGTTATTAGAGGGATTATGGTAATAAATTATTGAGGATTTATTGGTTCTTATATTCTTATAATTGGACATGGATTATGTTCTTCTGGTATATTTTGTTTAGCTAATATTAGTTATGAACGTTTACATAGTCGAAGATTATATATTAATAAGGGTATGATAAATTTTATACCTTCTATAAGATTATGGTGATTTTTATTAATATCTTCTAATATAGCAGCTCCTCCAAGTTTAAATTTGATAGGAGAAATTAGTTTAATTAATAGATTAATAAGATGATCTTGAATTTCAATAATTATATTAATATTAATTTCATTTTTTAGAGCTGGATATAGATTATATCTTTATTCTTTTATTCAACATGGGAAGTATTATTCTGGTATTTATAGTTGCTATACAGGAGTTTCTCGGGAATATCTAATATTAATATTACATTGATTTCCTTTAAATATTATAATTATAAAAATTGATTATAGAATAATTTGATTTTATTTAAATAATTTAATAAAAATATTGATTTGTGGTGTCAAAAATATGATTCAAATTCATTTTAAATTATCAATAATATAAAATATTCGATTTGTTTTATTTCATTTTTTTTTTTATTTTTTATAAGAATAATAAATTTTATTTTTATAATTTATTTTTTTATAAATAATATAGTAATTTTTTTAGAATGAGAAATTATTTCTTTTAATTCAGTTAGAATTATTATATCAATTTTATTAGATTGAATATCTTTATTATTTATAATGTTTGTTTTTTTAATTTCTTCAGTTGTGATTTTTTATAGAAAAAGATATATAAGATCAGAATTAAATTTAAGACGATTTATTATTTTAGTATTATTATTTGTTTTTTCTATAATATTATTAATTATTAGTCCTAATATTATTAGAATTTTATTAGGGTGAGATGGTTTAGGTTTAGTATCTTATTGTTTAGTTATTTATTATCAAAATTTAAAATCATATAATGCTGGAATATTAACGGCTTTATCTAATCGAATTGGAGATGTTCTTATTTTAATAGTTATTTCATGAATAATAAATTATGGAAGATGAAATTATATTTTTTATTTAGAATTTATAAATAATGATTGAGAAATAGTTATAATTAGAAGAATAATTATTATAGCAGCAATAACAAAAAGAGCTCAAATTCCATTTAGTTCATGATTACCTGCTGCTATAGCAGCTCCTACCCCAGTTTCAGCATTGGTTCATTCTTCAACTTTAGTAACTGCTGGAGTTTATTTATTAATTCGTTTTAATATATTATTATTAAATACATTTTTTTTAAAATTATTATTATTATTGTCTGGGTTAACAATATTTTTAGCTGGAATTGCCGCTAATTATGAATTTGATTTAAAAAAAATTATTGCCTTATCAACTTTAAGACAATTAGGGTTAATAATAAGAATTTTAAGAATAGGTTTACCTGATTTAGCTTTTTTTCATTTATTAACACATGCTATATTTAAAGCTTTATTATTTATATGTGCTGGGGTAATTATTCATATAATAAATGATATACAAGATATTCGATTTATAGGGGGTTTAAGATTTTATTTACCTTTAACTTCTTTATGTATAAATATTTCAAATATAGCTTTATGTGGTATCCCATTTTTAGCTGGATTTTATTCAAAAGATTTAATTTTAGAAATAGTAAGATTTAGAAATTTAAATTTTATAGTTTTTTTATTATATTATTTATCTACTGGATTAACTATATTTTATAGATTTCGTTTAATTATATATTTAATAATCAATGATTATAATTTAATTAGAATTTATAATTTATATGACGAAGATTATACTATATTAAAAAGAATATTTATTTTATTATTTATAAGAGTAATCAGAGGAAGATTTTTAAGATGAATAATATTTTCTTATCCTTATATAATTTATTTACCTTTTAATTTAAAAATAATAGTAATTTATGTAAGAATAATAGGGGGAATTTTAGGTTATTTAATTAGAAATATGAAAATTTATTCTATAAATAAATTCATTATAACATATAGAATAAGTAATTTTTTAAGAATAATATGATTTATACCTAACTTATCTACTTATGGAGTTAGTTATTATTTTTTAAATTATGGTCAAAATTTATTAAAAAATATTGATTTAGGTTGAAGAGAAATATATAGAGGTTATGGAATAATAGTTATTATTAAAAAATATTCTAAATTTTATAATATTTTTCAAATAAATAATTTTAAAATTTATTTATATAGATTTGTTATATGAATAATATTTATATTATTCACAGTTTTATTAATTATAAGTTAAATAAATTTAAATAGCTTATTTATAGAGCATAATATTGAAGATATTAAGGAGATAAATTTATCTTTAAATATTTATAAAAAAAAAGTTTTTATTTTTACAATGAAAATGTAAAGTTTTAATTTAAACTATATAAATATAAATAAAGAAATATTAATGGAATTTAACCACTAAAAATTAAGTTAGCAGCTTAATTTTAAATTTTATATTTCTTATTTAATTGGAATATATAATTCAATATTATCATTAACAGTGATATACCTCTCTTTGGTTTCAATTAATAAATAAGGAGTAATTAACTCTGTCTTTTAAGTCGAAATTAAATGCAAAATTGCTTCTTATTTAAGATAAATTGAAAAATTCAATATTATTTGAATGCAAATCAAATGTTTTAATTAAACTATAATCCTTTAATTTGTTCAATTTAATATATTTTGATTTCATTCATGATATAACCCAATTAATAAAATACAAATAAAAAAAAAACTAATTTTAGTTCATAAAATAAAATTTACTAATTTAAATAAAGGAATAATAGGGAAAATTAAAGCAATCTCTACATCAAAAATTAAAAAAATTACTGTAATTAAAAAAAAATGTAAAGAAAAAGGTATTCGAGCTGATGATTTAGGGTCAAATCCACACTCAAATGGGGAAGATTTTTCTCGATCAGAGTAAGTTTTTTTTGATAAAATAATTGATAAAAATATTATAATATTAGAAATTAATATAATTAATAAAAAAATATTTATTATTAAAATGATTATTTATATTAATAAATTATTAAACTTTTTGATTGGAAGTCAAATATACTAAATATATTATATAAATAATTAGTTTCCTCATCAATAAATTGAAATATAAAGGAATAATCAAACTACATCTACGAAATGTCAATATCATGCTGCTGCTTCAAATCCAAAATGATGGGCTTGAGAAAAATGATTATTTAAATGACGAATTAAACAAATTAATAAAAATAATGTTCCAATAATAACATGAAGACCATGAAATCCTGTTGCTATAAAAAAAACAGATCCATAAATACTATCTGCAATCGTAAAAGGAGCTTCAAAATATTCATAAGCTTGGAGAATTGTAAAATAAACACCTAAAATAATTGTAATAAATAATCCTTGTGTTATTTGAGAGTTGTTATTTTCTATAATTGCATGATGGGCTCATGTAATTGAAACTCCTGAACTAATTAAAATAATTGTATTAAGTAAAGGAATTTGAAATGGATTAAAAGGAATAATTCTAGTTGGAGGTCAAATTGCTCCAATTTCAATATTAGGAGCTAATCTTCTATGAAAAAAAGCTCAAAAAAATGAAATAAAAAAGAAAATTTCAGAGACAATAAATAAAATTATTCCTCATCGTAAACCTTTTGTAACTAAAATAGTATGTTTTCCTTGTAAAGTTCCTTCTCGACATACATCTCGTCATCATTGATATATAGTTAAAATAACAATTAAATATCCTAATATCAGTAAATTTATATTAAAATTATGAAATCATTTTACTATACCTGTTACTAAAACTATAACTCCAATAGCTCCTGTTAATGGTCAAGGACTATAATCTACTAAATGAAATGGGTGATTAAAATTTGTTTTCATTATTATTAATTAACTTCACTAGAATATAAAGTTCTTAAAATTGCAATAACATAAGATTGAATAACCGCAACTGCTGACTCTAAAATTAATAAGAGAATTTGAACTAAGACAAGTAAAATAATTAAATATGAAGGTAAATTAGGTCCATTATTTCTTAATAAAGTTATTAACAAATGACCTGCAATTATATTAGCTGTTAAACGAACTGCTAAAGTTCCAGGTCGAATAATATTTCTAATTGTTTCAATTAAAACTATAAATGGTATTAAAATTCTAGGAGTACCTTGAGGAATTATGTGAATAAATATATGTTGAGAATTGTTAATTCAACCATATAATATAAAACTTAATCATAAAGGAAGAGAAATAGATAAAGATAAAGTTAAATGACTAGTTCTAGTAAAAATATAAGGAAATAATCCTAAAAAATTATTAAATAAAATAAAAGAAAATATTGAAATAAAAATAAATGTGGATCCTTGAAAATAATTATTTTTTAATAAGGTTTTAAATTCATTATGAAGTTTAGAAAGAATTAAATTTCAAATAAAAAAATGACGATTAGGAATTAATCAAAATGAGTAAGGAATAAATATAATTCCTAAAATAGTTCTAATTCAATTAAAAGGAATATTAAATAAATTAGTTGAGGGATCAAAAATTGAAAATAAATTTCTTATCATTTTCAAATTAAGTTTTTAAATTTAATAATAGTATTAATATTATTAATAGGAGTTTTTGGGTTAAAAATATAATAATTTATAATATTAAAAATTAAATAAATACAAATAAAAAAAAAAAAAGAAAATAATCAATTAATAGGTATTATTTGAGGAATAAAAGAATATTACATAAAGTAATAATTTAAATTTGACATATTTATGTTATTTATTTAACTAATTCTTTAAATAATTCATTAGAAGTAATTGCTAATTTACTATAAAATGGTTTAAGAGACCAGTACTTGCTTTCAGTCATCTAATGAATAATAATTATTAATTCAATTAATAAAATTTTTAATTGAAATTCTTTCAATTACAATGGGTATAAATCTATGATTAGCTCCACAAATTTCTGAACATTGACCATAAAAAATTCCAGGCCGATTAATATAAAAATTAGTTTGATTAAGACGACCGGGGTTAGCATCAACTTTAATTCCTAAAGAAGGAACAGTTCATGAATGAATTACATCAGTAGCTGTGACTAAAATACGAATTTGATTATTTATAGGTAAAATAATTCGATTGTCTACATCTAATAAACGGAAATTAGTAGATGTTATTTCATTTTGGGGAATTATATAAGAATCAAATTCAATATTATGAAAATCTGAATATTCATAACTTCAATATCATTGATGTCCAATAGATTTTAAGGTAATTAGAGGATTATTTAATTCATCTAATAAATATAATAAACGTAAAGAAGGTAAAGCAATAAAAATTAAAGTAATTGCTGGTAAAATAGTTCAAATTAATTCAATTATTTGACCTTCTAATAAATATCGATTAATATATTTATTAAATAATAATCTAGATATTAAATAACCTACTAAAATTGTAATTATAATAAGAATAATTAAAGTATGATCATGAAAAAAAATGATTTGTTCTATTAAAGGGGATGCCCCATTTTGTAAATTAAAATTAGATCATGTTGCCATTTCTAAAAAAAGGATAATCCTTTATAAATGGGGTTTAAATCCATTACATATAATCTGCCATATTAGAAGTTACTTAAAATTGGAAGTTCATTATATGAATGTTCAGCTGGGGGTAAATTTTGATATCATTCAATTGAAGAAGATAAATTTAAGGTAAATAAAGCAATACGATGGTTAATTATAGATTCTCAAATAATAATTAATATAAATATTACTGCTAATAAAGAAATATATGAACCTAAAGAAGAAATAACATTTCATGAAATATATGAATCAGGATAATCAGAATAACGACGAGGTATACCCGCTAAACCTAAGAAATGTTGAGGGAAAAAGGTTAAATTTACTCCAATAAATATAGTAAAAAATTGAATTTTTAATAAGAAAGGATTTAAAGAAAGACCTGTAAATAAGGGGTATCAATGAATAAATCCAGCTAAAATGGCAAAAACAGCTCCTATAGATAAAACATAATGAAAATGAGCTACTACATAATATGTATCATGTAAAGTAATATCAATAGAAGAATTAGATAAAATAACACCAGTTAAACCTCCTACAGTAAATAAAAATACAAATCCTAATCTTCATAAAATAGATGGTGAGTAATTAATTTGAGTTCCATGGAAAGTAGCTAATCAACTAAAAATTTTAATTCCAGTTGGAACAGCAATGATTATAGTAGCTGAAGTAAAATAAGCTCGTGTATCAATATCTATTCCTACAGTAAATATATGATGAGCTCAAACAATAAATCCTAATAATCCAATTGCTAATATAGCATAAATTATACCTAAACATCCAAATGTTTCTTTTTTTCCTCTTTCTTGAGAAATAATATGGGAAATTATTCCAAATCCAGGTAAAATTAGAATATAGACTTCAGGATGTCCAAAAAATCAAAATAAATGTTGGTATAGAATAGGATCTCCTCCTCCAGCAGGATCAAAGAAAGAAGTATTTAAATTACGATCAGTTAAAAGTATAGTAATCGCTCCCGCTAACACAGGTAAAGATAATAATAAAAGAAAAGCTGTAATACCTACAGCTCAAATAAATAATGGTATTTGATCAAAAGATAAATTATTTAATCGTATATTGATAATTGTTGTAATGAAATTGATTGCTCCTAAAATTGATGAAATTCCAGCTAAATGAAGAGAAAAAATAGCTAAATCTACAGAGCTACCTCCATGAGCAATATTAGATGAAAGTGGGGGGTAAACTGTTCATCCAGTACCTGCTCCATTTTCTACAATTCTTCTAGAAATTAATAAAGTTAAAGATGGGGGTAGAAGTCAAAAACTTATATTATTTATTCGGGGGAAAGCTATATCAGGGGCCCCTAATATAAGAGGTACTAATCAATTACCAAATCCTCCAATTATAATAGGTATTACTATAAAAAAAATTATAATAAATGCGTGTGCTGTAACAATAGTATTATAAATTTGATCATCACCAATTAAAGATCCGGGGGTACCTAATTCTGCTCGAATTAATAATCTTAATGATGTTCCAACTATTCCAGCTCAAATACCAAAAATAAAATATAAAGTACCAATATCTTTATGATTTGTTGAATAAAGTCATTTTCGCTTTTTAAAAAAAAATAAAATGGCTGAGTTTAAGCGATAAATTGTAAATTTATTTACGAGAAAATTCTCTTTTATTATAAAGTTTTATATTCAAAAATGATATGAAATTGCAAATTTCAAGGAATAGAAAATTCTATTAAGGCTTAAAGAATATTTCTTTATAAATAATTTTGAAGATTATTAGTTTATTTTAACTTAAAACCTTAATAAAAAAAAAAAGTTCTAAAAATTATCCCTGATAATGAAATAAAAGAAAAAAAATTAATTATTAAAAAATATCTATTTTTAATAAAAATTTTAAATCATTTTATTTTTAGATAATTGAATATGAAAGAAGAATAAATAATTCGAATATAAAAAAATAATATAATTAATCTTATTATAATAAAAATAAAAGTTATTAAATATATATTATTATTAATTAAAAAATTAATAATAATTCATTTTGGGAAAAATCCAATAAAAGGAGGTAAGCCTCCTAATGATAAAAAATTAATTAATAAATTAATTTTAATAAAAAAATTCATGTTATTAATAAATAATTGATTAATAAAAAATATATTTAAAATATTAAATAAAAAACATATAATACTAATTAAAAAAGAATATAATATTAAATAAAATATTCATAAATTTTCTCTAATTATAATTGATGTTAGTATTCATCCTAAATTATTAATAGAAGAAAAGGCTATAATTTTTCGCAATGAAGTTTGATTAAGTCCTCCAATAGCTCCAATAATAATATTTAAAATAATAATATTAATAATAAAATTTTTATTAAAATAATAAGATAAAAGAATTATTGGTGTAATTTTTTGTCAAGTTATTAAAATAAAATTATTAAATCATGATAATCCTTCTACAATATTAGGAAATCAAAAATGGAAGGGGGTAGATCCTATTTTTATTAATATTGAAGAATTTATTATAATAGAAATAAAATAATTTATTTCGAAATTTTTTATTAAAATTAATTTAATTAAAATTGTAAATAAAAAATTAATAGAAGCAATCGATTGAATAAGAAAATATTTTAAAGAAGCTTCTGTTGAAAGTAAATTAGAAGAATTAGAAATAAGGGGGATAAATCTAAGAAGATTAATTTCTAATCCAATTCAACAGCCAAATCATGAATTAGAAGAAATGGAAATTAATGTACTAAAAAATAAAATAAATAAAAAAAATATTTTATTGGAATTAATTATAAAAAAAATTTAAAATAATAAATAAATTTATAAATAAGAATTTTAAATTCATTAAGTTATATTTTAGTGTAAGATGCACAATAATTTTTGATATTATTAGATATAGTTTAATTCTATAAAATATAATAAAGGTAAAATTATTTACTTAATTTATCCTATCAGAATAATCCTTTAATCAGGCACTTTATTTTTAAAAAAAAGGAATTTCCTTTATAGTTGGGGTATGAACCCAAAAGCTTAAATTAGCTTATTTTTAATTTTTTTATTTTATTATTTATAATAAAAATATTAAAAATGGTTCAATTAATCAATTAAATTATTATTTAATTAATTTTAATTTATATATATATATATATATATTAAATATTTAATATATTAATATATATATTAATACATTAACTTATTGAAAAAATTAAGATTAATTATATTAATTTATTGTAATTTTTAAGAATATTAATTGTTGAATTTCCAATTAAGGTTTTAATATTAATATTATAAAAAGAAAAAAAGAGAAATTATTAAATGTTTAATAATTTATATTAAATATTTTAATATAAAAAAAAAAAAAAAAAAAATCTATTCAAATTTATTTACATATAAATAAATTTTTTATGGTTTAAAAATTTTATTAATAATTTATTTTACATATAAATTTTAGTGTTATATTTAGTTTATTTAA